TGTCATTTTAGGAATTCCAACGATTTGTTTAATCGATACAAATTGTGACCCGGATCTCGCAGATATTTCGATTCCAGCCAATGATGACGCTATAGCTTCAATCCGATTAATTCTTAATAAATTAGTCTCCTCAATTTGTGAGGGTCGTTCTAGCTATATAAGAAATCCTTAATTAATAATAATAAGATAAGTCAATTACTTCGGTAACTCCATAGATTTATTGAATCGGTTACTATTCCTGAATATCAAAAAAGACATAAGAATCACTGAGGATATTATGTAATTGCTTGGTATCCGAAATACAAAATTCAAGTGGGCAAATTGAGAAAGAGCTGATTGAATCAAAATAATTCCTTATTAAATAAGGTTAAGTTCTATTTCTGTCAGAGGGCAATATGAATGTTCTACCATGTTCCATCCACACACTAAAGGGGTTATACGAGATATCTGGTGTAGAAGTAGGCCAACATCTCTATTGGCAAATAGGGGGTTTCCAAGTTCATGCTCAAGTACTTATTACTTCTTGGGTTGTAATTGCTATCTTATTAGGTTCAGTCACTATAGCAGTTCGGAATCCACAAACCATTCCGACCGACGGTCAGAATTTCTTCGAATATGTCCTTGAATTCATTCGAGACTTGAGCAAAACCCAGATTGGAGAAGAATATGGTCCTTGGGTTCCCTTTATTGGAACTATGTTCTTATTTATTTTTGTTTCGAACTGGTCAGGGGCTCTTTTACCTCGGAAAATCATACAGTTACCTCATGGGGAGTTAGCCGCGCCTACGAATGATATCAATACTACTGTTGCTTTAGCTTTACTTACGTCAGTGGCCTATTTCTATGCGGGTCTTACAAAAAAAGGATTGGGTTATTTCGGTAAATACATTCAACCAACTCCAATACTTTTACCAATTAACATCCTAGAAGATTTCACAAAACCCTTATCACTTAGTTTTCGACTTTTTGGGAATATATTGGCTGATGAATTAGTAGTTGTTGTTCTTGTTTCTTTAGTACCTTCAGTGGTTCCTATACCTGTCATGTTCCTTGGATTATTTACAAGTGGTATTCAAGCTCTTATTTTTGCAACTTTAGCCGCGGCTTATATAGGCGAATCCATGGAGGGTCATCATTGACCTAGCTTTCAAAATCGTTTTTTATTTAATCGCATGTCGTGTCGGAACCAGCGCATGTCGAAACCAGCCTAATTATGAATCATAATATTGTCATTGACTGAACAAATAGAAATAAAATATTCATTGGAGGGGGTATGTGATAAGTGGGCAAAACGGGAATCTTAGGAAAAAGATCTTTTAGATTTTTTTTCCAGTTCCCTAATATCGAAATCTTTTTTGCTACTACTCTAGCTCTAGATCGTATATACCCTATTTGTATATATTATGTATGTTCCAAAATAGCTTATCTTGAGCCGCCCATACATTGGGCGGGATAAACTAAGAAAACGCTATTCTCTATTTACATTTCATTTGAGTTCATTCAATTTAACGATTGACTTGACCAAAATTCGAATAAATTGCATGAACTTAGATCAACCTAATTTTGATATTGTATTGATATGTAATGATTCAGGCTAATGAATCCGTCTGTTTGTATTGATGCAGAATAATGATAAAGAACAGGAAAAGAATAATTTACAAACGAGATAAAAAACTGGGTATATGTAATGGCTATAACCCAACTCTTGTGTATGTTTCAAAGAATGATTCTATAATCCAGTTATATATCATATAAGATGTGAATGGTTGGTTTACGTTAGGGAAGAAACACACGTATATGTGATATTAGATATTTACTAGTTCTATATGAACTATCCATATATTTTACCCCACTGTGAATGAATTTAGATGGGGGGTTTCAATAGACGTCTTTCCATTTCATCTGTTTCGTCATTCGTACCAGATGAAATCAAGCATACATATAGAAGAGAAAGGGCGAAGAATTGAAAGAATGGTTCGGAACAAAGAAATGGAATAGCTAGAGCCTAATGGATTGATAAAGACTCCCTGGATAGGAACTAAAAACGAGATATCGAAATAGTTCTGATGAAGTAATACAATAGAATAATAAGTCATAATTCATTGGTTAATTGTATCATTAACCATTTTCTTTATTTTTGTGCGAGGAGCTTACCATGAATCCACTGATTTCTGCTGCTTCCGTTATTGCTGCTGGATTGGCTGTAGGACTTGCTTCTATTGGACCTGGGGTTGGTCAAGGTACTGCTGCGGGCCAAGCCGTAGAAGGTATCGCAAGACAACCAGAGGCAGAGGGAAAAATACGAGGTACTTTATTGCTTAGTCTGGCTTTTATGGAAGCTTTAACAATTTATGGACTGGTCGTGGCATTAGCGCTTTTATTTGCGAATCCCTTTGTTTAATCCTAGAGATTTAAAAGTTTTTTCTTAGTCTTAGTAATTAGTAATAGTAATAAAAAAACTCTGTTCAATTTAGTTAGTCCTACCTATAAGAGGAGATCA